TTATCTATTACTTTAACTATATATCATATATATATCTATCATATATATATCTTTAGAAATATATTTCTATTTATTATTATAAATTATTGAATATAAATTCTTATATTTTTTTATTGAATTACGAATTGATTAGCTATAGTAATTGTAATTCTTAATATTGATTTAATTATAATTCATTTCCATTTAGTTTTTAGTTAAGGAAATCAGCAAAATGAAAGAAAGAGACGCAATCCAGATCATAATGAGACATTACTCCGCTTTCAGTCATAAATAAAAGCATAAACTAAGACAAAATCGACCGTTTGAGTATTCCAAATTTCGCGGGGCAAATGGGAGGAAAAAAAGCCTATATATGTGGTATATATCCAGCTAGATTGAATTGTGGGTACAGAAATGATAAAATAATTTCTGATTGAACCTAAGATATGGGTCTCCGAAAGAAATGACAGAAGATAGGCAAAAAATCAAAGTCAAATTAGGAGTAAACGCTTTTAGATATAGGAATCCCTATCTAATCAATTCAATTAAAAGGTTACAGCATAGCATAAAATAAATAAAAAAAAGGGGGGGACGCCATCCCAATTAGATCCTAATAAAAGGAAAGGGGGATATGGCGAAATTGGTAGACGCTACGGACTTAATTAAATTGAGCCTTGGTATGGAAACCTACTAAGTGATAACTTTCAAATTCAGGGAAACCCTGGAATTAAAAATGGGCAATCCTGAGCCAAATCCTATTTTAAGAAAACAAAACACAAGGGTTCAGAAAGAGAGAATAAAAAAGGATAGGTGCAGAGACTCAATGGAAGCTATTCTAACAAAGGGAGTTGACTGCGATGCGGTGGTAAAAGAATCCGTCCATCGAAACTTCAGAAAGGCTGAAGGCTAAACTTTTATACGTATTATTATTATGTATACGTACTGAAATAATACGTACTGAAATAATACGTACTGAAATACTATAAAAAAAAATCAAATTATTAATGACGACTCAAGTCTTTTTTTTTTTCAACTAAAAAAATTGTTGTAAATCGATTACAAGTTGAAGAAAGAATTGAATATTCATTGATAAAACCATTCACGTCATAGTCTGATAAATCCTTTGAAGAGCTGATTAATCAACCAAGAATAAAGATAGAGTCCCATTCTACATGTCAATGCTGACAGCAATGAAATTTATAGTAAGAGGAAAATCCGTCGACTTTATAAATCGTGAGGGTTCAAGTCCCTCTATCCCCCCAAAAAGGGCCCGTTTGACTCCTTAAACTATTTATCTGATCTGATCCTATACTTCAATTAAGGTTTTTTTCTTTAGATACAAGAAATTTAAGGCCTGGATAAGACTTTGCAATTTTTTGTAATTGACATAGACCCAAGTCATCTCGTAATCTAGTAAAATGAGAATGATAAGTCGGGAATAGTCGGGATAGCTCAGTTGGTAGAGCAGAGGACTGAAAATCCTCGTGTCACCAGTTCAAATCTGGTTCCTGGCACATAATTAATTGATATGGATCAACATAGAGATTCATTAATAGTCTCTATTTAATAGTCTATATTATAATACATACTTAGCCATCGAGGTATCTCTCCAAACACCCCTCGACCTCAATTTACCTAAATTTGATTTTTATATTATATTTTCTATGAGTAAAGAGTATCTAAAGTATGTATATGTAAAAGAATATTATGTTTCCTCTTTTTTTTTTTGTTCCTACCCCCTCTCGTTCAAGAATAATGTTAATACTTGACTTGATACATATTCCAAAGTGAGTTGAAAGTCTATACTCTAGAAGAATTGAAAGGAATTGAAGGCTGGGAATCAACTCATCTTAACTTAAATAGAGTCGAATACAACTCGATTTCGATCCCCTTTCATTTTGGTGTATTTTATTTAGTTTCTTACGTAACTTTTTTTAGAGTCCATCTAAGTGATGTGCGCGGTACAAAGTTCATGATGCAGAACTCTTTTAGTTCATCCTAGTGGTTCGGCTCATCTGAAAGAAGTATCTTAAAAACTTGAGAATCCCTAATTTTGATTGTCTTTTACTTTTTTTTAGCTTTAGCCCAGAGCTAATACGAATGAGACTTCAATTACTCGATCTAGAACATAATGTAAAAATATTCCTTGAATATCGAGAATTGTCGAAGTGAAGATTAGTTTCTTATTAGTTTATTCAATGGGCATCTTGTATTTCAAAAAAATTGGGGGCAATATAATCCTTACGTAAGGGCCATCCTATCCAACTTTCGGGCATTAAGATACGTTTGAGGCGTGGATGATTATCATAAGAGATTCCTAACATATCATAAGATTCCCGTTCTTGAAAATCCGCACTTTTCCAAACCCAGAAAACAGATGGAATTCTAGGATTCCTCCTTGGAGCAAATACTTTTATGCATATCTCTTCCGGTTGATCTACATCAGGCTCTATTCTCGTAAGATGATACACGCTAGCTAACAGTCCACCCGGTGCTATATCATAGGCACATTGAGAACGTA